GTTTAAAAAAAACCTGGATAAAAAAAAGTACAAGAGGTCATCATATGTATATGTATAGTAATACTAGTGGGGGATTATGGGACAAAAAATAAATCCACTTGGTTTCAGACTTGGTGCAACCCAAGGTCATCATTCTCTTTGGTTTGCACAACGAAAAGATTATTCCGAGGATCTACAAGAAGATCAAAAAATACGAAATTGTATCAAGAACTATGTACAAAAGAATATGAAAATATCTTCTAGTGTCGAGGGAATTGCATGTATAGAGATTCAAAAAAGAATCGACTTGATTCAAGTCATAATCTATATGGGATTCCCAAAGTTATTAATAGAACATCAAAAAATCGAAGAATTACAGATAAATATACAAAAAGAACTTAATTCTGTGAACCGTAAACTCAATATTGCTATTACAAGAATTGCAAATCCTTATGGACACCCTAATATTCTTGCAGAATTTATAGCCGGACAATTAAAAAATAGAGTGTCATTCCGCAAAGCAATGAAAAAAGCTATTGAATTAACCGAACAAGCAGGTACAAAAGGAATTCAAATACAAATTGCAGGGCGTATCGACGGAAAAGAAATTGCACGTGTCGAATGGATCAGAGAAGGTAGGGTACCTCTACAAACCATTAGGGCTAAAATTGATTACTGTTCCTATACAGTTCGAACTATCTATGGGGCTTTAGGTATCAAAATTTGGATATTTGTAGACGAGTAATAATAAAACCTTTACTTAAACTTATCTTTAGGTCTATCAGTTAATAGAACAAAAAAGATTCTTTCATTCTTTTTTGTCTGTTAAATCAAAACAAAAACAAATAATTCTATAAGGTTGAATAAAGATTCCATTAATTATTTGATTCGATATAATTATAATTGCTATGCTTAGTGTGTGACTCGTTAATTTTTTTAGGGTTCGATTCAAAAAAAAAAAAGACCAGCCCATAGTATGAACTAATAACCAACTCATCGTTTCGCATTATCTGGATATAAAGAAACAGTCGAGATATGATATATTGGTCATATCATTGTAGCAACTGAAATCTTTTTTAGATAAAAAAAAGAAAAACCAATTTTATTCTGAGTTGCGAAAGAATAAAAGGAAAGTATATAGATAAATGGAAGGGTGAGAGAAAGAGAGAAAAAAAAAATCTATGATATAGAATTCCAATATGTAAGGTCGATGATTCATCTCATAAAGGGAAATGTAATAAAGCATTAATACTAATTGATCCCTAATTAAACAAAATAAAATCGTTCTTATAGACTTATAAGATCTTATAGACTTATAGAATAGAACAAAAAAATCAAGAGCCCCGAGTCAATAAAGACTGAGAGTATTGACTCAAGAACAAATTTCATTTAGGGGCTCCGTTGTAGAATCCAGACCTAACCATTAATCGCGAAGCGATGGGAACGACAGAACCCCTGATTGCATAAGATTCTATTGAAAACGAATCCTAATGGTTCATTGGGTAGGATGGCGGAATGAACTAGGAACTCATTTATTCTGAAAAATCGTGTCATGAATTAATCCTAAAATAAAAGTAATGCCATGCACTAATCCGATAAACTGAATATTAAATAAAGTAAATATTCGCCCGCGAAAATCTTTCTTTTTTGGATTTCAAAATTGTAGTCGATCCAATATCTAATATTATAATATAAAAGCAAAACAAACTACAGATTCGTTATAACCTTATAATAAAAATAAAACAAAATCTTATTTTTTATAATTATCAATCGAATGTATGTTTAGTTATATCTAAAAAAAAAAGATATATCAATTTCTAATAAATTATCAAAGACTCTCATGATTCAATATATTATTTAATTTATTAAATACATGTATATTATTTTATAATCGTTAATCGTTTCGTTCGTGAGGAGCTGGATGAGAAGAAAATCTCATGTCCAGTTCTGTAGTAGAGATGGAAGTAATAAATAACCATCAACTATAACCCCAAAAGAACCCGATTCCGTAAACACCATAGAGGAAGAATGAAAGGAATATCTTATCGAGGTAATCGTATTTGCTTCGGTAGATATGCCCTTCAAGCGCTTGAACCTGCTTGGATCACATCTAGACAAATAGAAGCAGGACGACGAGCAATGACACGAAACGCACGCCGCGGCGGAAAAATATGGGTACGTATATTTCCAGACAAACCAGTTACAGTAAGACCTACAGAAACACGTATGGGTTCAGGAAAAGGATCTCCCGAATATTGGGTAGCTGTCGTTAAACCAGGTAGAATACTTTATGAAATGAGCGGAGTACCAGAAAATATAGCCAGAAAGGCTATTTCAATAGCGGCATCCAAAATGCCTATACGAACTCAATTCATTATTTCAGGATAGGAATGTAGAACCAAAAGAAAGAGGTTTTTCGGATGAAAAAAACCAATTGCAGGTTTCTTTATTTTGTTTTGAATAAACAATATTTCTTTTTTTTTACTGAGCCCTTTGCTTTGCCCTTGCATTGAAAAAACAGATAAAAAACGATATGATTCAACCTCAAACCCATTTGAATGTAGCGGATAACAGCGGAGCCAGAAAATTGATGTGTATTCGAATCATAGGAGCTAGTAATCGACGATATGCTAAGATCGGTGACGTTGTTGTTGCTGTAATCAAGGAAGCAATACCAAATACACCGCTAGAAAGATCAGAAGTGATCAGAGCCGTAATTGTACGTACTTGTAAAGAACTAAAACGCGACAATGGTATGATAATACGATATGATGACAATGCTGCGGTTGTTATTGATCAAGAAGGAAATCCAAAAGGAACTCGAATTTTTGGCGCAATCGCCCGGGAATTAAGACAATTAAATTTCACTAAAATAGTTTCGTTAGCACCCGAAGTATTATAAGATGAGACCATAATAGAGCTTATAGTATTTGAATGAAATTGATTAATTTAGTAGATTGTTTGTGGTTCACGTATATGCCTTTAATATTTCATAAATATTTAATAATTCAGAAAAAAAAAAAAAGAGCATGTTGATTATATCAATTAGATCAAAATTCGAGGACAACAAAAATCTTAGTTTCTTATGAGTAAAGACACTATTGCTAACATACTAACTTCTATACGAAATGCTGACATGAATAAAAAAAGAACAGTTCGAATACCATATACTAACATCACTGAAAACATTCTTAAAATCCTTTTACGAGAAGGTTTTATTGAAAACATGAGGAAACATCAGGAAAGCAACAATCTTTTTTTGGTTTTAACCCTACGACATAGAAGGAAAAGGAATAGGAAAGGACCGGATAAAACTGTTTTAAATTTAAAACAGATCAGTCGACCCGGTCTACGAATCTATTATAATTATCAACGAATCCCAAGAATTTTAGGAGGGATGGGGATTGTAATTCTTTCTACTTCTCGAGGTATAATGACAGACAAAGAAGCTCGACTAGAAAGAATCGGTGGAGAAATTTTGTGCTATATATGGTAATCTTTTATGATATACGAATTATATTATAGAACTTTTGTATGTGTGAAAAAAGGGTAGGTTTCTAATATTATGCCTCACACATTAGTTGATACCTCAAGTGAAAGAACAAAAAAAGACTCATTAAGGTTTAATTTCTGAATCACTTCCCAATGGTATTAGTGATTAGGTGATTTTATAAATTTCAACATTCATTTCATGGAGATACAATTCAAAATTCAAAATTTCAAGAAACTTATTTTCTTCCAATAAAGAGATTCAGAATTAAGTTAAGGAATGACAAATATGAAAATAAGAGCCTCCGTCCGTAAAATTTGTGAAAAATGTCGACTGATCCGTAGGCGAGGACGAATTATAGTAATTTGTTCCAACCCAAAACATAAACAAAGACAAGGATAGAGAATCTTTAGAAAAAAGGGGGGAAGGGAACTCCATAAATCTAAAGGACCCAATGTTCAAATAAATAAAAATAAATAAAAGCTCTGTTTTGATGTCAAATGGATATATCCATATATCTCTGGCTTAGATTTATGAGATGGCAAAACCTATACCAAGAATTGGTTCACGTAAGAATAGACATATGAGTTCACGTAAAAATGCCCGTAGAATACCAAAGGGAGTTATTCATGTTCAAGCAAGTTTCAACAATACTATTGTGACTGTTACAGATGTACGGGGGCGGGTAATTTCTTGGTCCTCCGCCGGTACTTGTGGATTCAAGGGTGCAAGAAGAGGGACACCTTTTGCCGCTCAAACCGTAGCAGGAAATGCTATTCGGGCAGTAATGGATCAAGGTATGCAACGAGCAGAAGTCATGATAAAGGGCCCCGGTCTCGGAAGAGATGCGGCATTAAGGGCTATTCGTAGAAGTGGTATACTATTAAGTTTCATACGAGACGTAACCCCTATGCCACATAATGGATGCAGGCCCCCTAAAAAAAGACGTGTGTAAAACTAAACATTGAAAATATTTCAAGAGAAATAAATAATTCAATGACTTGATCAAATAATATTACTATGGTTCAAGAGAAAGTAACAGTATCTACTCGGCCACTACAGTGGAAATGTGTTGAATCAAGAGCAGACAGTAAACGTCTTTATTATGGACGCTTTATTCTGGCTCCACTTATGAGAGGACAAGCCGATACAATAGGCATTGCGATGAGAAGAGCTTTGCTTGGAGAAATAGAAGGAACATGTATCACACGCGTAAAATTCGAGAAACTACCACATGAATATTCTACCATAATCGGTATTCAAGAATCCGTACATGAAATTTTAATGAATTTGAAAGAAATTGTATTGAGAAGTAATCTATATGGAACTCGTGATGCGTCTATTTGTGTCAAGGGTCCCCGATATGTAACTGCTCAAGATATCATCTTACCACCTTCCGTGGAAATCGTTGATAATACACAGCATATAGCTAACCTAACAGAACCAATAACTTTGTGTATTGAATTACAAATCAAGAGGGATCGCGGATATCGTATAAAAACGCCAAATAACTTTCAAAATGGAAGTTATC